TTAAAAATAAGCTAAATAAAGCTTTTGGGTTCATACCTCAAATATAAAGGAAATCCTTTTTTTTAAATTTAATAAAGTGCCTGATTAAAGGATTATTCTGATAGGATAAATTATGTAAATTTTTATTACCTTTATTATATTTTATAGAATTAAACTATATCTAATAACTTCAAAAATTATTGTGCATCTTACACTAAAATATAATTTTATAATGTGAATAAATTTCACCTTAGAATAATTTAATTCTTATTTTTTATTCTTATATTATCTAATTCTAATAAAATATTTTTTTTTTTTATTTTATTTTTTAGAACCTTAATTTCTATTTCTTCCAATTCATGATTAGGATGTTGAATTGGATTGGAAATTAATTTATTAAGATTTATCCCCCTTATTACTACCCCCAATAATCTTTTAAATTCAGAAGCTTCATTAAAATATTTTCTTACCCAATCAATTGCCTCAATTAACTTTTTATTTTCAATTTTATTAAGATTATTTTTAATAAAAAATTTTTTTTTTAATAATTTTTTTTCTTTAATTATTAACTCTTCTTTATTAATAAAAATAGGTTCAATTCCATTTCATTTTTGATTCCCTAATGTAATAGAAGGTCTTTCTTGATTTAACTGTTTTATTTTAATAACATGACAAAAAATTACCCCTATAATTTTATTATCTTATTATTTTAATTTAAATTTTTTATATTTTATTATAATTTTTAATGTTTTAATTGGAGCTATTGGAAGATTTAATCAAACCTCTTTACGTAAATTAATAGCTTTTTCTTCAATTAATAATTTAGGTTGAATAATTTCTTCTATTATTATTAGTGAAAATCTTTGAATAATTTATTTTATTTTTTATTCAATTTTTACATTTATTATATGTTTTTTATTTTATATTATCAATACTTTTTTTATTAATCAATTATTTTTTTTTAATATAAATTTTTTAATTAAAATTTCAATTATAATTAATTTTCTTTCTCTAGGAGGTTTACCCCCTTTTTTAGGATTCTTCCCTAAATGAATTGTCATTAATTATTTATTAAATAATAATTTTTTTATTATTTCTTTTATTTTTATTATAACAAGTTTAATTTTATTATTTGTTTATATTCGAATTATTTATTCTTCCCTTTTATTTTTTTCCTTAAAATTAAAATGATTTAAAATTTACATTAAAAATAATTTTTTAATTTTAATTTATTTTTTTAATTTTATTTCTTTATCAGGTATAATCATTAGAACTTTTTTTTTTTAAGGTTTTAAGTTAATTATAAACTAATAATCTTCAAAATTATTTATAAAGAAATTTCTTTAAGCCTTAGTATTATTTACACCTTAAAATTTGCAATTTTAAATCATTATTTGAATATAAGACTACTTAATAAAAGAGATTATCTCTCGTCAATAAATTTACAATTTATCGCTTACAACTCAGCCATTTTATTTTGCGAAAATGACTTTTTTCTACAAATCATAAAGATATTGGAACTTTATATTTTATTTTTGGAATTTGAGCAGGAATAGTAGGAACTTCCTTAAGTTTATTAATTCGAACTGAACTAGGAAATCCAGGATCATTAATTGGAGATGATCAAATTTATAATACTATTGTAACTGCTCATGCTTTTATTATAATTTTTTTTATAGTAATACCCATTATAATTGGAGGATTCGGAAATTGATTAGTACCTCTTATATTAGGAGCCCCTGATATGGCTTTCCCCCGAATAAATAATATAAGATTTTGACTTTTACCCCCATCATTAATTTTATTAATTTCAAGAAGAATCGTCGAAAATGGAGCAGGAACAGGATGAACAGTTTATCCCCCACTTTCATCTAATATCGCTCATGGAGGATCTTCTGTTGATTTAGCTATTTTTTCTTTACATTTAGCTGGTATTTCTTCAATTTTAGGAGCAATTAATTTCATTACAACTATTATTAATATACGAATTAATAATATATCTTTCGATCAAATACCATTATTTGTTTGATCTGTAGGTATTACAGCTCTTCTTTTATTACTATCTTTGCCGGTACTAGCTGGAGCTATTACTATACTTCTTACAGATCGTAATTTAAACACTTCATTTTTTGATCCTGCTGGGGGTGGTGATCCAATTCTCTACCAACACTTATTCTGATTTTTTGGTCATCCAGAAGTTTATATTTTAATTTTACCAGGTTTCGGTATAATTTCTCATATAATCTCCCAAGAAAGAGGTAAAAAAGAAACTTTTGGTTATTTAGGAATAATTTATGCTATAATAGCAATTGGTCTTCTTGGATTTATTGTTTGAGCTCACCATATATTTACAGTAGGTATAGATATTGACACACGAGCTTATTTTACTTCAGCTACTATAATCATTGCTGTACCAACAGGAATTAAAATTTTTAGTTGATTAGCCACACTTCACGGAACTCAAATTAATTATAGTCCATCAATACTATGAAGATTAGGATTCATTTTTCTATTTACAGTAGGAGGTTTAACAGGAGTTGTATTAGCTAATTCTTCAATTGATATTACCCTTCATGATACTTATTATGTTGTAGCTCATTTTCATTATGTTTTATCTATAGGAGCTGTATTTGCTATTTTTGGAGGGTTTATTCATTGATATCCTCTATTTACAGGATTATTTATAAATCCTTACTTATTAAAAATTCAATTTATTTCTATATTTATTGGAGTTAATTTAACTTTTTTCCCACAACATTTTTTAGGGTTAGCTGGGATACCTCGACGTTATTCAGATTATCCTGATAGTTTTATCTCATGAAATATTATTTCTTCTTTTGGTTCTTATATTTCTCTTTTTTCTATAATTATAATAGTACTTATTGTTTGAGAATCTATAATTAATCAACGCTTAATTCTTTTTTCCTTAAATATATCTTCATCTATTGAATGATATCAAAATTTACCTCCAGCTGAACATTCTTATAACGAATTACCTATTTTAAGTAACTTCTAATATGGCAGACTATATGTAATGGATTTAAACCCCATTTATAAAGGATTATCCTTTTTTTAGAATATGGCAACATGATCTAATCTTAATTATCAAAATAGAGCTTCTCCATTAATAGAACAAATTATTTTTTTTCATGATCATACTTTAATTATTTTAATTATAATTACAATTTTAGTTTCATATTTAATAATTAATTTATTTTTTAATAAATATATTAATCGATTTTTATTAGAAGAACAATTAATTGAATTAATTTGAACTATTTTACCAGCAATTACTCTTATTTTTATTGCTTTACCTTCTTTACGACTTTTATATTTATTAGATGAACTTAATAATCCCTTAATCACTCTAAAATCTATTGGACATCAATGATATTGAAGCTATGAATACTCTGATTTTAATAATGTTGAATTTGATTCTTATATAATTCAATCAACCGATAATTTAGCTAATTTTCGTTTATTAGATGTTGATAATCGAATTGTTTTACCAATAAATAATCAAATTCGTATTTTAATTACAGCTACTGATGTTATTCACTCATGAACTATTCCTTCTTTAAGAGTAAAAGTTGATGCTAACCCTGGTCGATTAAATCAAACAAGATTTTTTATTAATCGACCAGGATTATTTTATGGTCAATGTTCTGAAATTTGTGGGGCAAATCATAGTTTTATACCTATTGTAATTGAAAGAATTTCAATTAAAAATTTTATTAATTGAATTAATAATTATTCTTCATTAGATGACTGAAAGCAAGTACTGGTCTCTTAAACCATTTTATAGTAAATTAGCAATTACTTCTAATGAAAGAATTAGTTAATTAATAACATAAATATGTCAAATTTAAATTATTACTCTAGTAATATTCTTTTATTCCACAAATAATACCTATTAATTGAATTTTTTCATTAATTTTTTTTATTAGAATTTTTATTATTTTTAATATTATAAATTATTTTATTTTTAATTATAAAAATGTTAAATATATTAATAATAATAATAAATTATTAAAAAATAATTTTAACTGAAAATGATAAATAATTTATTTTCAATTTTTGATCCTTCTACTAATATTTTTAATCTATCAATTAATTGAATAAGAACCTTTATTGGTTTATTATTTATTCCTTATTCTTTCTGATTAATTCCTAATCGTCATTTTATTTTTTGAAATTTTATTTCTTCCAAATTACATGAAGAATTTAAAACTCTTTTAGGAACTAATAGATATAATGGATCAACTTTTATTTTTATTTCTTTATTTTTTTTTATCCTATTTAATAATTTTTTAGGATTATTCCCGTATATTTTTACTAGAACTAGTCATTTAAATATTTCCTTATCTCTAGCATTAACTTTATGATTAAGATTTATAATTTATGGTTGAATTAATAACACACAACATATATTTATTCATATAATTCCTCAAGGAACTCCTACTATTTTAATACCTTTTATAGTATTAATTGAAACAATTAGAAATATTATTCGACCTGGAACTTTAGCTGTTCGTTTAACAGCTAATATAATTGCCGGCCATTTATTATTAACCTTATTAAGTAATACAGGAACTATTATACCTAATTATTTATTAATTATTTTAATTATTATTCAAATTTTATTATTATTTTTAGAATCTGCTGTAGCAATTATTCAATCTTATGTTATTACTATTTTAAGTACTCTTTATTCTAGTGAAGTTAATTAATTAATGACATCCAACCACAATCACCCATATCATTTAGTAGATTATAGTCCTTGACCTTTAACCGGTGCTATTGGAGTAATAACTTTAGTTACAGGATTAGTAAAATGATTTCATAATTTTAACTTAAATTTACTTATTTTAGGATATATTATTGTTTTATTAACTATATACCAATGATGACGAGATATTTGTCGAGAAGGAACATTTCAAGGTAAACATACAATCCTAGTTACAAAAGGTTTACGATGGGGAATAATTTTATTTATTATTTCAGAAATTTTTTTCTTCATTTCATTTTTTTGAGCATTTTTCCATAGAAGTCTTTCCCCCAATATTGAAATTGGATCTATATGACCTCCCATAGGAATTATACCATTTAACCCATTCCAAATTCCCTTACTTAATACAATTATTTTAATTACCTCAGGTATTACAGTTACATGAGCTCATCACGCTTTAATAGAAAATAACTTTACTCAAACTTTTCAAAGTTTATTAATTACCGTTTTACTAGGTATTTATTTTACAATTCTCCAAGCTTATGAATATATAGAAGCTCCTTTTTCAATTGCTGATAGAGTTTATGGATCAACATTTTTTATAGCTACAGGATTTCACGGAATTCATGTTATTATTGGAACTATTTTTTTATTAACATGTTTTATTCGACATTTTAATAATCACTTTTCTAACACTCATCATTTTGGATTCGAAGCAGCTGCATGATATTGACACTTTGTTGATGTTGTATGACTTTTCCTTTATATTTCTATTTATTGATGAGGAAATTAACTATTTATATAATATATTTAGTATATTTGACTTCCAATCAAAAAGTTTAATTTTATTTTAATATAAATAATTATTTTAATAGTAATAATATCTTTAATTATAATTATTATTTCTAATATTTTTATAATAATTTCATTTATTATTTCAAAAAAATCTTTTCTTGACCGAGAAAAATGCTCCCCCTTTGAATGTGGATTTGACCCTAAATCACTATCTCGTATTCCATTTTCACTACATTTTTTTTTAATCACAGTAATTTTTTTAATTTTTGATGTAGAAATTGCATTAATTTTCCCAATAATTCCCACCTTCCTAAAAGTTAATTTTATTACTTGATTTAAAATTAATTTTTTTTTTATTATTATTTTATTATTAGGACTATATCATGAATGAAATCAAAATATACTTAATTGAACAAATTAAGGATTATAGTTTATTTAAAACATTTGATTTGCATTCAAATAATATTGAATCTCAATTTATCTTAAATAAGAAGCAATTTGCATTTAATTTCGACTTAAAAGATAGAGTTTATAACTCCTTATTTAAAATTAATTGAAACCAAAAAGAGGTATATCACTGTTAATGATAAAATTGAATTATAATTCCAATTAAGAAATATATACATATAATTAAGCTGCTAACTTAATTTTTAGTGAATAAAATCATTAATATTTCTTTTATATATATATATATATATATATATATATTTATATAGTTTAAATAAAACKTTACATTTTCATTGTAAAAATAAAAAAATTTTTTTTTATAAATATTTAAAGATTTTATAATCACCCTAATATCTTCAATATTATACTCTTATTAAGCTATTTAAATAAATTATAATTAAAATAATAAAAATTATTATTCATAAAATAAATCTAAATAAATAAATTTTAAAATTATTTATATGATAAATTATATTAATTAAAGAATAAGTTTTAATAATTTTATATATACCTTGACCTCTATATATCTCTCTTCACCCTATATCAATATTCTTTCTTAAAATTTGACCAAATTTTAAAAAAAAAATATTTAAACCATATGTTGATAAATTAGGTAAAAATCATATTAATATTATAAATCTTCTTAAATTATAAAATATTAAAAATTTATTTAAAGAATAAATATTTATGCTACTAATTAATCACCCCATAAATATACCAATAAAACTAACATAAATTACCATTATTTTCAAAGAAGTAGGTAAATAAATTATATAAGGATAATAAAAAATTAATCAACTTAAAAATCTACCTGAAATTAAACTCATAAATAATAATATAAATATACTTTTTAATATAATATAATCTTCTTCATATAAATTATAAATAGATAATAAATTATAATCATTAATTATTAAATATATTAATAAACGAATAGTATAAAATATTGTCAAACCTGTAGAAAAATAATATAAATAAAAAATTAATAAATTTAAATTTCTTATTCTTACTATTTCTAAAATTATATCCTTAGAATAAAATCCAGCTAAAAAAGGAATCCCACATAAAGCTAAATTAGAAATATTTATACATAAAGAAGTTAATGGAACATAAAATCTAATTCCACCTATTATTCGAATATCTTGATTATTATTCATTATATGAATAATTAAACCAGCACATATAAACAATAAAGCTTTAAATATTGCATGAGTTAACAAATGAAAAAAAGCTAAATCATAAAATCCTATTCTTAAAATTCTTATTATTAAACCTAATTGTCTTAATGTAGATAAAGCAATAATTTTTTTTAAATCAAATTCATAATTTGCACAAATACCAGATATTATTATAGTTAAACCAGAAAATAATAATAAAAATTTTAAAAAATATATTTCAACTAATAAATTATTAAATCGAATTAATAAATATACCCCAGCAGTTACTAAAGTTGAAGAATGAACCAAAGCAGAAACTGGAGTTGGAGCTGCTATTGCAGCAGGTAATCAAGAACTAAAAGGAATTTGAGCTCTTTTTGTTATAGCTGCAATAATTACTAATAATCTAATAATCTTTATAGAAAAATCATTTCTTATAAAATTTATATAAAAAATATAATTTCAACTTCCATAATTTAACATTCATGAAACTAATATTAAAATCATAATATCACCTACCCGATTTGATAAAGCAGTTAATATACCAGCATTATAAGATTTAATATTCTGATAATAAATTACTAAACAATAAGAAACTAAACCTAAACCATCTCAACCTAAAAAAATTCTAATTATATTAGGTCTAATAATCAATAAAATTATAGAAAATACAAATAATAATACTAAAATAATAAATCGATTTAAATTTAATTCTGATCTTATATAACTTTTTCTATAAAAAATAACCGAAGAAGAAATTAAAGATACAAATATTATAAATAATAAAGATATCCAATCTAATAAAATAGAAAATACAATATTAAATGAATTAAAAGAAATAATCTCCCACTCTAAAAAAATAATTATATTATTTATAATAAAATAAATTATCAAAAAAAAATTCATTAATATAAAAAAAAACAAAAAAAAAAATCTAATAAAGCAGATAGAAAATTTATTAATGACTTAAAATGAAATTTTTCATATATTTGACCCCACAAATCAATATTTTAATTTTAAATTATTTAAGTAAAATCAAATTATTCTATAATCAATTTTTATAATTAAAATATTTAAAGGTAATCAATGTAATAATAAAATTAAATATTCACGAGAAGTACCAGTATAAAATCTATAAACTCTTATATTATATTTCCCATGTTGAGTATAAGAATATAAATACAAACTATAACCAGCTCTAAAAAATGAAATACACATTAATATAATTATTCTTAACCATGATCATCTTACCAATCTATTAATTAATCTAATTTCTCCTATTAAATTTAATGAGGGAGGAGCAGCTATATTAGAAGATATTATTAAAAATCACCATAAACTTATAGAAGGTATAAAATTTATTATCCCCTTATTAATAAATAATCTCCGACTATTTAATCGTTCATAATTTATATTAGATAAACAAAATATACCAGAAGAACATAACCCATGGCCAATTATTAAAATATAAGAACCTATATATCCCCAATAATTTATTGTTATAATACCCCCAATTACAATTCTTATATGAGCTACAGATGAATAAGCAATTAAAGATTTTATATCAGTTTGACAAAAACACTTCATTCTGATATAAAAACCCCCAATTAATCTAATTACTATTCAAATATATCTTATTTTTAAATTAAATTTTTGTAAAATAATTATAATTCGTAAAAGCCCATAACCCCCTAATTTTAATATAATTGCCGCTAAAATTATAGATCCAGAAATTGAAGCTTCCACATGAGCTTTAGGAAGTCATAAATGAACAAAATATATAGGTATTTTTACTAAAAAAGCAATAATTAATCTTATATATAAAATTATTAAATTATAATCATAAAATTTTAAAAAATAAATTATTATATAATTTATATTTTTATAAACATAAAAAATTCCTAATAATAAAGGTAAAGAAGCAAATAATGTATAAAACAATAAATATATCCCAGCTTGAATTCGTTCAGGTTGATAACCTCAACCAATAATTAATATTAAAGTTGGAATTAATCTTCTTTCAAAAAATAAATAAAATAAAAATAAATTTATTACACTAAAAGTTAAATATAATATTAATATTAAAAAAATAATATTACATAAAAATAAATTAGAATAAAAATTATTTTTATGTAATATTTCTCTAGCTATAATTATTAATCTTCTAATTCAAACTCTTAATAAAATTAAACCATAAGAAATTATATCACATCCTAATATATAACTTAAATTACAAAAATTTATAATATTAATAGTTGAATTTATAAACAATAATATTAATAATATTAGTAATATTTGAACCATTCAAAATATATTTTTTTTTAAACATAAAGGAATTATAAAAAATATTATAAATAAAAATTTTATCATTAAATTAAATTAAAACTTTGAAAGTAATCATTCCCATGAGTTCGAATTATAGACACTAAAATAGATAAACCCAATGCTCCTTCACAAACAGAAAAAACTAAAAATACTATTAATATATATAAACTATATTTAATTATTATCAAATATAATAATATTAAAAAAAAAATTCTTAATACTATAAATTCTAGTCTTATTAATACAATTAACAAATGTTTATGTTTAGATACAAAAATTATATTCCCAAATATAAATATAATAATAATAATTAATCTTATATTTAACATTTGTTTAAGTTTTTATAGTTTAAAAAAAACTTTGGTCTTGTAAATCAAAAATAAGAATTTTTCTTTAAAAACTTCAAAGAAAAAGATTTTCTTTATCTATAATCTCCAAAATTATTATTTTTTTAAACTATTCTTTGATATCTTAAAAATAATTTTATCTATTTTTTTAATTTCAATTTCAATTTTATTATATTTTATTAATCATCCTCTTGCAATAGGAATTTTAATTTTAATTCAAACTCTTTTTACATGCTTAATCTCAGGAATATTAATTAATACATATTGATTTTCATATATTCTTTTTTTAATTTTTTTAGGAGGTTTATTAGTTTTATTTATTTATGTTTCAAGAGTAGCTTCAAATGAATTATTTAAAATTCAATTTTCTGAAAAATTTTTTTATATTTATATTATTTTTATTATAATTTTTAGAATTTTTTATAAAAATAATTTAATTTGAATAAATTTCTCATTTAATGATGAAATAATTAATTTTTTTAATTCAAATTTATTCTTTAATAATGAAAATAATTTTAATTTATCAAGATTATATAGTAAACAAAATTATTTTTTAATAATAATATTAATTATTTATTTATTTATTACTTTAATTGTAATTGTAAAAATCATTAATATTTTTTTTGGTCCATTACGATCATTTAATAACTAATGATAAATTTATATAAACCTATTCGTAAAACTCACCCAGTAATTAAAATTATTAATGGATCATTAATTGATTTCCCTACTCCATCTAATATTTCTTCATGATGAAATTTTGGTTCTTTATTAGCTTTATGTTTAATAATTCAAATTTTAACAGGATTATTTTTAACTATATATTATACAGCTAATATCGATTTAGCATTTTTTAGAGTTAATTATATTTGCCGAAATGTTAACTATGGATGATTAATCCGAACTTTACATGCTAATGGAGCATCATTCTTTTTTATTTGTGTTTATTTTCATATTGGTCGAGGAATTTATTATGAATCTTTTAATTTAAAATTTACTTGAATAATTGGTGTTATTATTCTATTTTTATTAATGGCTACAGCTTTTATAGGTTATGTGTTACCTTGAGGACAAATATCTTTTTGAGGAGCTACAGTAATTACTAACCTTTTATCAGCAATTCCTTATTTAGGAACTATATTAGTTAGTTGAATTTGAGGAGGATTTGCAGTTGATAATGCAACTTTAACTCGATTTTATACTTTCCACTTTTTATTTCCTTTTATTATTCTAATATTAACCATAATTCACTTATTATTTCTCCATCAAACAGGATCTAATAACCCATTAGGGATTAATAGAAATTTAGATAAAATTCCTTTCCACCCATTTTTTACTTTTAAAGATTTAATTGGATTTATTATTATAATTTCAATTTTAACTTTCCTCTCTCTTATTAATCCTTATTTATTAGGAGATCCTGATAATTTTATTCCTGCTAATCCTTTAGTTACCCCAATTCATATTCAACCAGAATGATATTTTTTATTTGCTTACGCAATTCTTCGATCAATCCCAAATAAGTTAGGAGGAGTAATTGCTTTAGTAATATCTATTTTAATTTTAATTATTTTACCTTTTACCTTCAATAAAAAAATTCAAGGTATTCAATTTTATCCTTTAAATCAAATTTTATTCTGATTATTAATTACTACAATTATTTTATTAACTTGAATTGGAGCCCGATCTGTCGAAAATCCTTATATCATTACAGGTCAAATTCTAACTTTAATTTATTTTTCTTATTTTATTATTAATCCAATTTTAAATAAATTCTGAGATAAATTAATTTTTTATTCTTAATTAATGAGCTTGTATAAGCATTTGTTTTGAAAACTTAAGAAAGAATAATTATTCTATTAATTTATACTAAATTTATTTTATATATTAAAATCATTTTTAACCCTATAAAAAACAATAAATAATTTAAAGATAATGGCAAATATCTTTTTCAACATAAATATATTAATTTATCATAACGATATCGAGGTAAAGTACCACGAACTCAAATAAAAAAAAAAGATAAAAATACTAATTTTAAATAAAATATTAAATTTAATTCATACCCCCCTATATAAATAATAACAAATAATAATCTTATAAATAAAATTCTAGAATACTCAGCTAAAAAAATTAATGCAAATCCTCCTCTTCTATATTCAATATTAAACCCAGAAACTAATTCTCTTTCACCTTCAGCAAAATCAAAAGGTGTACGATTAGTTTCAGCTATTAATGAAGATAAAAAACACATTCTCAATGGTATTATTATTATTATTAATCAAATTAAATATTGATATTCTCTAAATTTAATTATATTAAAATCCATAATTAAAATAATACTTGATATTAAAATTAAAGATAATCTTACTTCATAAGAAATTGTTTGAGCTACTGCCCGTAACCCCCCTAATAATGAATAATTTCTATTGGAAGATCATCCAGCAACCAATAAAGTATAAACTCCAATTCTTGTACAACATAAAAAAAATAATAAACCTAAATTAAAAATAATCATATTAAAAATATAAGGAATTAATATTCAAATCATTAAAGATAATATAAATCTTACAACAGGAGAAAAATAAAAAGAATAATAATTTGAATAATTTAAATAAACTTGTTCTTTAGAAAACAATTTAATAGCATCACAAAATGGTTGTAAAATTCCTATTATTCCTATTTTATTTGGACCCTTACGAATTTGAATATATCCTAAAACTTTACGTTCTAATAATGTTAAAAAAGCAACACCAATTAATACCCCGATTAATAAAATTAAAATCCCAATAAAAATATTATATAAATCCTGTATTATCATATACTATTTATATAATATAATTATATATTTATGACTTCTAAAATCATCACATTTATCTGTCAAAATAGTAATTATTAATTATTAACATTCATTAAATTTTAATTATTAAAAATATTTGATCCTTTCGTACTAAAACATTTTTTTTTATTAAAGATAGAAACCAACCTGGCTCACACCGGTTTGAACTCAGATCATGTAAGATTTTAATGATCGAACAGATCAAAATTTTAAACTTTTGCATTTAAATTTTATCTTAATCCAACATCGAGGTCGCAAACTTTTTTTCTTATTTGTACTAAAAAAAAATATTACGCTGTTATCCCTAAGGTAATTTTTTCTTTTAATCATAAAAAATGGATCAATTAATCAATTATTTATGTTTCTTTTTTAAAAAAAGTTATATTAATTTTTTTATCACCCCAATAAAATATTAATTTTATTTTTAATTTTTACTTATACATATAACCTCAAATAATTTTAATATAAAACTCTATAGGGTCTTCTCGTCTTTTAAATTTATTTTAGCTTTTTAACTAAATAATTAAATTTTATATTTAAATTAGAGACAGTTTATATTTCATCAAATCTTTCATACAAGTCTTCAATTAAAAGACTAATGATTATGCTACCTTTGTACAGTCAAAATACTGCAGCCCTTTAATATATTTATCAGTGGGCAGATTAGACTTTAAATTATTATCTAAAAGACATGTTTTTGATAAACAAGTGAATATAAAATTTTGCCGAATTCCTTTAACTTATTTTAAATTAATTAAATTATTTTTTTTTTATAATATACTAATTTTATCATTATTACTAATTTTTTTTTATTTTTATTATTATTTTATATAAAATTAAATTTTTCAAATTAAATTTTATTAAAAATAAAATTTTTTATAATAAACTAAAATTTTTAAACAATATAAATTTTAAAATTTTTATTTTAAATTTAAATTTATTATAAATTTTTATAATAAAGCTTATCCCTTAATATATTTAATTTTAAAATTTCATTTTTAATTACAATTAAAAATGAAATTTTTTAAATTTAAAATTAAATTTTTTTCTAAAATAACTAGATATATTTAAAAACGATTAACATTTCATTTCAAATTAATTATTAAAAATAATTTTTCTACATTAACTTTTTTAATTAATTAACTCTTTTAAATTCGAGATTTTTTTTTAAAAAAAATATTTTTTAATAAACTCTGATACACAAGATACATTAAATAAAAACTACTTTATTAATAATTTATTTTCAATTATTTCAAATTTCTTTTTCAATACTAATTTACTATAAATTAAATTATTTTTTCTTAAAAAAATACTTCAATATCCCCCAATATTAAAAATTTTTTTATTATTTATATTTAATTAATTTTCCCCCTCAAATTAATTAATTATTTTAATTTCTTTTCAATGTAAATGAAATACTTAACAAGCTCTAATTTGTTCATTCTAGAAACACTTTCCAGTACCTCTACTTTGTTACGACTTATTTCAATTTTTAAATGAAAGTGACGGGCAATATGTACATATTTCAATTTTTAATCATTTTAATAAACTAATTAAAATTACATTTAAATCCATTTTCAATCAAATTTTACAAAATTCTTTCCACTTAAATAAATTTATTGTAATCCATCTTAAACTTAATTATAATCTGCATCTTGATCTGAATTAAATTTCATTTTAAATTTTAAAATATTATTTTTATTAAAAAATATTTTTTTAACAATGATATACAAAATTATAAATTAAGTAAATTTATTCGTGGATTATCAATTACTAGACAGATTCCTCTAAATGAACTAAAATACCGCCATATTATTTAAGTTTCAATAATATTTTATTTACTATTTTAGTATTTTTAATTAAATTTTTAATAATAGGGTATCTAATCCTAGTTTATAATAAAATTTATTAAATCATAAATTTTAATATAATTTTTAATTAAATTAAAATTTCACTTAATAATTTAATATTTAATTTAATTAATTATTACTTATTATATACTGAAATAATTTAATTTAACTTTTGTTTAACCGCAACTGCTGGCACAAAATTAGTTATTAATTTAAATATTACTAAATCTTAATTTCTTAAATTTTTAATTTTAATTACTGTATATTAAAATTAATTATTATTAAAATAATTAAAATTTTATACTAAAATTTACATTTAAAATAAATTTATAATAAATTTTAAAAAACATAAAAAATTTATTTATTCACTTCATTTTTCACATAGATTTTTTTTTTTTTTTTTTATATTATATATTTAATAAACATTAATAAATTTTTATTATTTCTCTTATTTCTTTTTTAGTAATATTATTTTAAAAATTAATTTAATTATAAATCAATTATAATTCAAATTAAATAAAAATAAATTATAAATATATATTTTAATTAAACAAAAATTTAATATATATATATATTTATTAATTAATTAAAAATTTAATTAATTAATATTATTTTTATAATTTAAATATTTAATATACATATATATATATAAATAATTTAA